AGCAGCAATAACTGGTTTTATTTTGGGACAGCTCACTATGTTCGTATCTATTTATTATACGCCTCTCCATCTAGCATTGGGTAGACCTCATACAATAACGGTCCTAGTTCTACCGTATTCTTTGTTTCAGTTCTTCTGGACCAATCACAAAGACTTTTTTGATGATGGATCTACTACCAGAAATTCAATACGAAATCTCAGCATTCAATGTGTATTCTTCGAAAATTTTATTTTTCAATTATTGAACCATTTTGTTTTACCAAGCCCAACGTTAGCCAGATTAGTCAACATTTATATGTTTCGATACAACAACAAGATATTATTTCTAACAAGTAGTTTTGTTGGTTGGTTAATTGGTCACATTTTATTAATGAAATTATTCCTGAAAGGGGTTGGATTTGTATTTTTCTGGATACGGCAAAGTAAAAATCGTGCTTTTTTAGCGAATAATTTTTTAGCGAATAATTTTTTAGCGAATAAGTATAAGTACCTTGTGTCGGAATTGAAAAGTTCTATGTCTCGAAGTCGAATTTTTAGTATGATCTTTTTTATCACCAGTGTCTACTATTTAGGCAGAGTACCGTCGCCTATTTTAACTAAGAAACTGAAAGATATCCCCCAAAAAAAAGGGGAAGAAGCTGATATAGAAGAAGCTGATATAGAAGAAGAAAAAACTTTCGGGACTAAACAGGAAGAAGAGGAATTCAAAGAAAAACTTAAAAATAAAAAGAAAGACCCCTTCTGGTTTGAAAAACCTCTTGTGACTCTTCTTTTTGACTATAAACGATGGAATCGTCCATTGCGATATATCAAAAATGATCAATTTGAAACAGCTGTAAGAGATGAAATGTCACAATATTTTTTTTCTACGTGTGTAAGTGATGGAAAACTAAGAATATCTTTTACATATCCACCGAGTTTATTAACCTTTTTTGAAATGATACGCAAAAAGTTGTTTTTGTGCACAGAGTTTTTGTGCACAGAGTTTTTGCGCACAGAGGAAGATGAAAAACTTAAAAAGAAAGAGGAAGATGAAAAACTTAAAAAGAAAAACAAAAAAGTTATGGACATGTATATTTCGGCAGCTCGTCGTTTTGAGGAAGAGGAACTTGAAAAACGTAAAAAGGCAGAGAATCAAATGACAGAGAAAGTATTTTTTAAACTTATACTAGAACAACTCCCGGATTATGACTCCGAGTCCGAGGTATCCGCGTACAGTCCACAAAATAAAACTAAATTAATAAGGTCGCGTATGCGCAAAGCTGTTCAGGAGTGGAGTAACTATTGTGAGTTTGAAGAGAACAAGAAACTTTATGAAGAGAACAAGAAAGATTATGAAGAGAACAAGAAAGATTATGATGATGAAGAGAACAAGAAAGATTATGATGATGAAGAGAACAAGAAATAAAATAAAGGGAAGTTCCAATTTTGTTAACTAAAAAACAAAAAAAAGGGGGGGGGATTGCAGATCGACTGCAGTTACTAATTCATGATCTGGCATGTACAGAATGAAAACTTCAATTTTTTTTTTATTTACTATATATAATATATAGTAAATAAAAAAAAATTGATACATAAAATAAATACAAGAAGAGATAAAAAGAAATTCGTCCGCGCCCTATATATTTTATCCCCTCTCCTACAAAGAAACTTGTAACACCAACTCCATTAGTAATTCCATCAATTACTTGTCGATCAAAAAAGGAAATTAGTTCAGCTAACCCTCTTATACCCCTAGTTAAGGTTGTTGCATAAAAACTGTCAATGTAACCACGATTATATGACCAATTATATATCACATTTATTATTTGTTCCCAGAAACTTCTCTTAGGACCTATTTTTACAAATGAATTAATTAAGTCTAAATTTTGAAAAGTTGAAAAAACAGGCTTATATAAGAGAGACGCTATAAATATTCCGAAAGACGCGATAGTTACCGAAAAAATCATATTTGTAAAAAAATCATACCAATCCACAGAATTACTCGAGTTTGAATGTAAAAGATTTATCGACGGAGTTAACCATTTGGATAATACATCAAAATATATGCCCCCTTGATCAGGAGCAAAAGGAATTCCTATAAATCCGATGAATAAAGTAAATAATACCAATACAAGAAGTGGCAATAGCATAGTATTATCTGATTCATGGGGGTACTGGGAAAGCTTTTTATTGGAAAAATGAGTAATAGTAATAAGGGATCGCATTTTTTTTCTTACATTACCATCAATTGCATACGTTTTTTTTGAAAAAAGCAAAGCACTTTCCTTATTATTGATTGATGATAAAACAAAATTTTGTTTTATCGCTTTTGACCCTTCTTTGCCCCATATAGAGATTGAATAGCCCAAGCTATTTTGTTTGCCACTGAAATTTTGCAAATGGGCATTTAAATGCCCTTCAAAAGTAAGTAAATATATTCGAAACATATAAAATGCAGTTAATCCTGCTGTGAAATAAGCTATTATCGCGAAAATGGGTGAATACAACCAACTATCATTAAGAATAATGTCTTTGGACCAAAAACAAGCAAGAGGTGGAATACCGCAAATGGAAAGTGTACCTAATAAAAAGGTAGTTTTTGTAATTGGCACATATTTTGTTAAGCCTCCCATAAGAGCCATATTCTGACTTTTATCTGGCGAATATCCAATAATGGTTTCCATTGAGTGAATAATCGATCCGGATCCTAAAAATAATAATGCTTTCGAATAGGCATGCGTAATTAAATGAAATAAAGCAGCTCGATAAGATCCCATACCTAAAGCTAACATAGTATAACCCAATTGAGACATTGTAGAATAGGCTAAACTTTTCTTAATATCTTTTTGAGCAAGAGCCAAAGTGGCTCCGAATAGTATTGTTATTATACCTACCAAAGAAATCAAATTCATTACGTAAGGTAGAGTGGTAAAAAGAGGAAGAAATCGAGCTACAAGAAAAATTCCCGCTGCTACCATAGTAGCAGCGTGGATAAGAGCTGAAATAGGAGTAGGCCCTTCCATAGCATCGGGTAACCATACATGAAGGGGGAATTGTGCCGATTTCGCAACTGCACCGACGAATAATAGGGAAGCACACAAAGTCAGAAATTCGGAATTGACTCCATCATTAGCAATCAAGTTATTGGTTATTTCGAACAAATCCCGAAATTCGAAACTACCCGTTATAAAATAAAAACCTAGGATTCCTAATAATAGACCAAAATCCCCTACACGATTAGTTACAAAGGCTTTTTGGCAAGCATTTGCCGCAATTGGTCGTGTGAACCAAAACCCTATTAATAAATAGGAACACATTCCAACCAATTCCCAAAAAATATAAATTTGTATCAAATTAGAACTAGTAACTAATCCCAACATGGAAGCATTGGAAAAACTCATATAAGCAAAAAATCTCAAATAGCCTTGATCATGAGACATATAATTGTCACTATAAATAAGAACCATTATTCCAACAGTAGTAATTAATATTAACATAATGGACGTAAGTGGATCGATCAAGTAACCAAATTCTAAAGAAAAATCATTATGGATAGTCCAGGACCATACGTATTGATATATAAAACTGCCATTCATTTGTTGAATAGACAGATCGGCTGAAAAAATCATAATGATACTTAGTAATAAAATACTAGGAAAGGCCCATATACGACGAAGACTTTTTGCTGCTGTAGGGACAACGAGAAGTCCGATTCCTATTGCTATAGGAACTGGAAGTGGAACCCAAGGTATGATCCATGCATATTGAGATGTATATGCCATAAGAAATTTTTTTTTTTTTTTTTTTTTATTGTTTCCAATTCACCAGTTTTTCTCTCTTTCGGAAAGAGAAAGTAATAAAAAAAAATCAAGATATCAAAGAGTTCAAATATAATTTTAAATTGTAATCATTATGATTTTTTATTCTTTCAAAAAAGAAATATTTCAACGATTCAAATCAAGAAGTTACTATTGGTCAAATGATAAGATAAAGTCATTGGAAAAAATTACTAGTTAGTGATTAACTAAGATATTTAGAAAAATAGAAAATATAAGATTATAAACCATTCCATTATTACGATTACGAAAATTTATATCTCTAAAAATATCTATAGAATAGGGAAAAATAATTATATCAAAAAGGAAAATTAAAGTATTTGATTCTAGTATGAATCATAATATCCGCCAAGAACTTAACCAGATAAACAGAAAATTATTATTTTAATAAAATTATCCGGAATCATTAACTAATTCGTTGTGGAACTCATTGAGTTGCTTACGCTCCTTCCAACCAATCAAAGAAATTTTGTTTATGGGAACTCTAGGAGATCTGTCATTTTGTTATCCTTGACCTCAGTTCTAATATAACTGAAATAAGAAAGTACGAAAAATGTTCTTTATTTTGAAGTCAGGTATCTCTTAACCAATTAACTACTAACTCATTCTAATTTTAGAATTTTTTTTTAGGTATACTTTCTTAATCAATTAGAATTACTAGAAATCAATTTTAAATTACAATAGATTTTGTAAAAAGTAGGTAAGGGTTCTGAAACTTTTTGATTAATTTTTTAAAATTAAATGTAACACAACGAGAATATCCGGAGATTTTAAATTAAAACCTTTTTGATTCTTTTATTATTATTTTATTATTAAAAAAAGCAATTCAATTTTTATAGCAGTAGAACCCGCTGAAACAGATCCGAATAAAGAGCCATAATATAATTTATATTTCGAATTTTGAACAATAGATGTCTTTCACATTTAACTATAATAAAGAGTAACCTCTTCATTTTTGAATGGCAGTTCCAAAGAAACGTACTTCTCTGTCAAAAAAGCGTATTCGTAAAAACATTTGGAAAAAAAAAGCGTATTGGGCGGCGGTAAAAGCATTTTCATTAGCAAAATCTATTTCTACCGGGAAGTCAAAAAGTTTTTTTTGCGCGACAAACAAGTAATAAAGTTTTAGAATAATCTAAATTGATATGAGTCGATGAATTGGCTAATTGAATTTAACAATTTAGTAAGAGGAATCTTACTCATTAACTAATATTCTTATTTTGAACTGATCAATAGAAAATTTTATTTGATTTTGTGATATGTAGAATCCAAATTTTTCTGTCTAGTGGAAAGTTACTATAAAAAAATTTTGAAGTCCAAGATACGGGGGTTTTATCTCTATGTAGGTTTTTGCAGGATGGGGATTATAATCTTCCCCATCAATTTTCAAAAAAAAAAAAATTGGAGTTCTCCGCTTGGATTGAGAACAGACCTTTCTAGTTCCAATTGTTACATTCCAGAAGAGCTTAACTTAAACTGCACGAACAACCATGACATTGTTAAAACAAAACTATCACCATTCCATAACTAAAGATTCTTCAACGTTCAAATCTAAATTCTTTTTTACTTTTTCAAGAATATTGCATTGAATTGGCTCTTTCAATCTCGACGATTGAATGTGGATGAGCTATTATAATTTCGATCACGCCGCTATGGTGAAATCGGTAGACACGCTGCTCTTAGGAAGCAGTGCTAGAGCATCTCGGTTCGAGTCCGAGTGGCGGCATCTTCGAAAAGAAATAGAATAAATCCTATAATGAATTCAATTCCAAATTTACATTCTATCGTTAAAAGACCTTTTTTTGGTTAGGATTTCTTTTTATGATATTTTTGACTTTAGAACATATATTAACTCACATCTCTTTTTCGATTATTTCTATTTTAATTACAATTTATTTGGTGACCTTATTAGTCCATGAAATGGTAGGATTGTTTAATTCGTCAGAAAAAGGACTGATAGTTACCCTTTTCTGTATAACAGGAATTTTAGCTATTCGTTGGGTTTATTCTGGGCATTTCCCTTTAAGTAATTTATTTGAATCATTAATGTTCCTTTCATGGAGTTTTTCCATTATTCATATGGTTCCCTATTTTACGAACCAAAAAAATCATTTAAGTGCAATAACCGCACCAAGTGCTATTTTTACCCAAGGCTTTGCTACTTCAGGTCTTTTAACTGAAATGCATCAATCCACAAAATTAGTACCCGCTCTCCAATCACAGTGGTTAATGATGCACGTAAGTATGATGGTATTGAGCTACGCAGCCCTTCTATGTGGCTCATTATTATCAATAGCTCTTATAGTAATTACATTTCGAAAAAATGTAAAAATATTTGGTAAAAACAAAAATATCTTAATTAGTCCATTTTCCTTTGGCGTGATTCAATATGTGAATGAAATAAACAATGTTTTACGAAACACTTTTTTTATTTCATTTAGAAATTATCATAGGTATCAATTGATTCAACAATTGGATTGTTGGAGTTGTCGTGTCATTAGTCTAGGGTTTATCTTTTTAACCATCGGTATTCTTTCAGGAGCAGTATGGGCTAATGAGGCATGGGGATCATATTGGAATTGGGATCCCAAGGAAACTTGGGCATTTATTACTTGGACTATATTCGCAATTTATTTACATACTCGAACAAATAAAAATTTGCAAGGCGTAAATTCTGCAATTGTAGCTTCTATGGGATTTCTTATAATTTGGATATGCTATTTTGGGGTAAATCTATTAGGAATAGGGTTACATAGTTATGGTTCATTTACACTAACCTCTAATTGAAGAAAAGACCTTACGAATACAATACATAACATAGGAATCTCGTTTATAACGAGAGTTCGTAGGAGTTTTTGAGAACCTTGTGAATAACTATTTTATGTTTATGGTTCTCAAAAACTCCTAATTATCTAATGAAAATCAAAAATTTTAATAGAATTTTCTTATTATCTTATTGTGTGTGTGTGTTTTTATTAAATTTATTTTGCATTTTTTATTTTATTGTATGTATTATTGATGAAAACTATCTATAAAAATAATTAGATAAAATAGCTTCTACCTTGTCAACTGATAGTGCAAAAACAAAATCCGGATAAATACCAATACCTATTACGGGTAGAAGGATACAGATCGAAACAAATAATTCTCGTGGTCCAGAATCTAATAAATTTGATATTGGAACATTAAATTGCTTGTATCCATAGAAAATCTGGCGTAACATCGATAATAAATAAATAGGAGTTAATATCATTCCAATTGCCGTTACAAACGTAATTAATATTTTTGGCATTAAAAAGAATTTTTGACTAGTTATTATACTAAAAAATACTATCAATTCCGCAACAAAACCGCTCATTCCCGGCAATGCAAGAGAGGCCATTGAGAAACTACTGAACAGTGTAAAAATTTTTGGCATCGGGATAGCTATTCCCCCCATTTCGTCGAGATAAACAAGACGTATTCTATCGTAACTCGTTCCTGCTAAGAAAAAAAGTGCAGCACCGATAAATCCATGAGAAATTATTTGCAAAATGGCCCCGTTGAGTCCCGTATCCGTTATGGAACTAATTCCTATAATTGTGAAACCCATATGAGATACGGAAGAATAGGCAATTCTTTTTTTTAAATTACGTTGACCGGGAGATGTTGAAGCTGCATAGATTATTTGAAAAATGCCCATTATGATCAACCAGGGAGAAAATAGAGAATGCGCGTGGGGTAATAATTCCATATTGATCCGAACCAATCCATACGCTCCCATTTTTAATAAGATTCCGGCTAAAAGCATACAGGTACTGTAATGTGCTTCTCCATGGGTATTCGGTAACCATGTATGTAGGGGTATGATCGGCAGTTTGACAGCATAAGCAATAAAAAATCCAAAATAGAATATGATTTCTAATGCTATAGGATAAGATTGATTGGCTGAGGTTTCAAAATTTAATGTTGGTTCATTGGAACCATATAAACCCATACCTGGAACTCCCATTAAGAGAAAAATCGAGCCTCCTGCCGTGTACAAAATAAACTTTGTAGCTGAGTACAAACGTTTCTTCCCTCCCCACATGGCTAGAAGTAGGTAGACAGGAATTAATTCTAACTCCCACATGATGAAAAAAAGTAAAAGATCTCGAGAAGAAAATGATCCTATTTGACCACTGTACATTGCTAACATCAGGAAATGGAACAATCGCGAATCCCGAGTAACTGGCCAAGCCGCTAAAGTAGCTAAAGTAGTAATGAATCCTGTCAGTAAAATGGGTCCTATGGAAAGTCCATCGATTCCGAGTCTCCAGTGAAAATCAAAAAAATTGATCCATTTGAAATCCTGTTCCAATTGGATTAATGGATCGTCCAATTTAAAATGATAAGAGAATGCATAGGTGGTTAAAAGGAGTTCTAATAAACAAATAGAAATAGTATACCACCTGATTACCTTATTGCCCCTATGGGGCAAAAATAAAATTGAGGAACCCGCCAATATCGGAAAAATAACAATTATTGTTAACCAAGGAAAAGAATTCGTGGTAAAGACAAGATACGCTTTGGCCAGAAAACCCCGTACCTCTAAAATCATTATATATCGTTTTTGAGAGTACGGGGTTTTGTCGGTAAAGAGAAATCAAATGGGTGTAAGTGGAGTTTTTTGCAACGTATCAATAAGTCAATAAGCTAGCCCCATACTGCGGGTTGTCTCATGCCATAAATAAACCCGTACACTCAAGAAATCTGTTGGACAGGCGGATTCACACCTTTTACAACCTACACAGTCCTCTGTTCTTGGGGCCGAAGCAATTTGCTTAGCTTTACATCCGTCCCAGGGTATCATTTCTAATACATCTGTGGGGCAGGCTCGTACACATTGAGTACACCCTATACATGTATCATAAATCTTTACTGAATGTGACATTGGATCTATAAAATTTTTGAACGTCATAAAATTTCGATCTAGTAAGTTAGTAAATGAGTCATAGATTTATACACCAGACGAATCAATGAGTTAGATTTACCAGAACTTGTTTGTAATCAATCTACTTCTGGATCTGCTCATGAGAGAAGGCCAAGATACTTTGATTTCTTACGTTTTAGCAAAAACGGTCATAGGTTTCTGGTTTATACCGCACATGTTAATTTGAATTAGTGAATATTCCTTATTTTTTATTTATATGTAAATACCTATGATTACCACTATTTATTGCTCATTACTATTTATTTAGCAAATTCGATTGATTGATACGAGTTGATTTTATGTTACGATGAATTGATGAAACAATAGCTAAGCCAATAGCTGCTTCAGCGGCTGCAATAGCTATAACAAAAATCGAGAAAATGTCTCCTTTTAATTGGCGACTATCAAATAAATCAGAAAATGTTACGAAATTCATATTAACCGCATTCAGTATAAGCTCAAGACACATAAGTGCTCTTACCATATTTCGACTTGTAATCAATCCATAGATGCCGATGGATAATAAATAGGCACTTAAAACAAGTACATGTTCGAGCATCATTGAACTACTCCTCATCAATTCAATCTCGATTCATTTCAATATGAACAATAATTCAATCGATTCGATTGACTAGAATATAACAAGTCCATAATAAAGAAAAGTATTGGTAATAGATCGAACTAAAACATTGACCTTTTAATACATGAAGAATCTGAAAATTCAAATGGAATTGAAGGAAAATAGAGGAGATAAAACAGAACAACTGAAGTCCTTTTTTCGTATTTATTACTTTACTGACGAGCCATAGCAATTGCACCGATCAAGGCAACTAAAAGAATTATAGAAATAAGTTCAAATGGAAGAAAGAAATCTGTTGATAAATGAATTCCAATTTGTTGACCATTGTTTATCAAATCTTGCTCTATAATTTGGTTTGATCTTGTGGTCCAAATAATACCGTACCATGACGTATCTGAGATAGTAGTAATTAGTGAAACTAAAATACTTGTACAAACCAGTGAAGTGATCCCATCTCCAACGGTCCAAAGATGGAAATCGTTATAATATTCTGAGCCATTCATGAACATAACAGCAAATACAATTAAGACATTTATGGCACCCACATAAATAAGAAGTTGTGCAGCAGCTACAAAATGGGAGTTCGATAGAATATGAAATAAGGATATACACGCAAGAACCAATCCCAATGAAAAGGCAGAATAAATTGGATTGGTAAATAATACTACTCCTAAACCGCCGACTATAAGACCCAACCCTAAAAATACTAAAAGAAAATCATGTATTGGCGCAGGTAAATCCATTATATGTAAAATAGGAGAGAATTAAATTCGAAATGTTTCATGACCTTATTGACCAGACCAGGAAAAAAGACATTACCCTATTTTTTTTTACGTTCCTAATAGAAATTGAATTAAATACGATACTAAAGGGGTGTTGGTTGCTGTAGATATACTTATTAATTTGAATTGCATCCCGTTTCTCTATACGAAAAAGGGCCGTTCTGAATTGAATTTCTCGATTTTATATATTCTATATTTTATATATATAAATAAAAATATAGATATATAAATAAAAATATAGAATATTTTTTCCGATTTTGAAATCATCACAGAACAGATATATGAATATATTTTCTTTTCAATACAAAGCACGTCATGAGTCTCACTAATCTTTGGTTAGCATTCTGAGTTATTGACTAAGCAAAATGAAAGAAGTTTCGTTCCTTTAGAGCAAAACAGAATTTTAAGAAGTGGTAATTGTTATTGAATCGAGAGTTTTACCCCTGGTTTTTTATTGGATTTGAATTCATAATTGTTTGGATTGTGTAATCTCCAATTATTGACATAGGTAACCGACCCAAAGCAATTTGATTATAATTCAATTCGTGACGATTATAAGTAGAAAGTTCATATTCTTCAGTCATTGATAAACAGTTTGTTGGACAATACTCGACGCAGTTACCACAAAATATACAGATTCCGAAATCAATACTGTAATTAAGCAATCGTTTCTTTCGAATATCAGTTTCCAATTTCCAATCAACAACGGGTAGATCGATAGGGCATACACGAACACATACTTCACAAGCAATACATTTATCAAATTCAAAATGTATTCGACCGCGGAAACGTTCCGATGTGATCAATTTTTCATAAGGATATTGAATAGTTATAGGTAAACGATTTGCGTGGGATAAGGTAATCATAAAACTTTGACCAATATACCTTGCTGCTCGGACTGTTTGTTGACCATAATTCAAGAACCCGGTTACCATAGGGAACATATCGTGAATATCTATAAATAATTTAATGTTTCTTTCTCTTGGTTTAGAAAAGTTTTGAATTGAAAATATCCTATGTCTTCACAGTGAAAGCAGTTGAGAGGAAGTTGTCAATAATAGATTACCTAAAGAAACAGGTAAAAGAAATTTCCACCCAAGATTCAATAGTTGGTCCATTCTCATCCTAGGTAAAGTCCACCTTGTTGTGATAGGAATGAATAAGAACAAAAAAGCTTTAGCTAATGTAATAAAGAGACCTATTGTCGTTTCAAAGACTCCGCGCACTTCATTAATTCCCAAAAGATCTGGCATAAATATGTACGGAATAGAGAGATTCCAACCGCCCAAGTAAAGAACTGTTACAAATAATGAAGAAACTAGTAGGTTTAGATAGGAAGTAACGTAAAATAAACCAAATTTTATACCAGAATATTCGGTTTGATAACCCGCAACTAATTCTTCTTCTGCTTCTGGTAAATCAAAAGGTAATCTCTCACATTCTGCTAGGGAAGAAATTAGAAAAACCATAAACCCTATAGGTTGACGCCATAGATTCCACCCCCAAAAACCATATTTTGACTGCGCCTCGACTATATCAACTGTACTTGAACTGTTAGATAATCATAGTCGATGATAACATCACTGGTCTCATCGCTATTGCAAAACCGTACATGAGACTTTGGCTTCATACGGCTCCCCCATGGCCACAAATAAATATAAGGACTGAATTTTTTCGATATGTTTTGTTTGTAGAGTAGATCGGGTAAAGATACATCGGAGAGTCCAAAATTAGACCAATGCAATTCTGTCTGCTATAAATATATAAATAACAAAAAAGCGCTTCTGAATTGATCTTATCCTTTAGAATTTAAATGGGTCTTTGTTCAGTAATAACTCAATCCTTAAATAAAATACTCATAAAAAATTCAACTTATATCTTTTAATTACGAAAAAAATTCGACATTCTATCAGTTCTTGTATCATGATAAGAATTCTATCTGTATTAATACGGATAAATAAATAAATAAAGAAATTTTTTTTTTCATTGGAAATGCACTCCATTTCTTTCGTTCTTATTCTTCTTTCTCAAAGAAAGAAATCTAAAGAAAATAAAGGATTACTTCGTTCCTGATAGTACTTTCTTTAATCAGTGGATAGGAGCATACTCTGGATCGGGATCGTGGGGAAGTACTGCTCGATTGTTTCTACTAACTTAAAGCCCCCTTAGGATTCCTTTTTTGCGGAAATACCCTTTAAGGATAACTTATATTATCTCCATTACAAATCCTTTGTGTACCTTGGTATTCCTAACCGTCCACTAATTTTTTCTCGACCCCCGGTATGGTACTACAAACAATAGTAAAAAAAAAAAAAAAGACTCCATACAGGTTAATCGTTTATACCCGCTTCAAACTACGGTGAATAATTCACCAATTCTGGGGATTCTGCTGCTTATATTTACTTTTTAAAAACTCTTGTACCTAGGGAATGAGACTCAAATTTTTACTGCCAATTTCTAAGCTGTTTTGTTTCACTCATATTACTATCTGGTTTAGTTCATCGCTCTGAATGATGAATACAAAATGAATATATCTATTCAATAGGTTCAATCTTTTTCCTAGAATGAAAAAAAAAAAAATAGGTAAAGTAAAAAAGAGCGAATGTTCTAACGAATCGCACGTAGAGAAATTGATAAAACACATGGAGTTAATGGTATTTCATAACTAATCGATTGAGCAGCAGCTCGGAGACCACCTAAAAAGGAATATTTATTATTCGATCCATATCCTGACATAAGAAGTCCAATAGGGGCAATACTTGAAATTGCAATCCATAAAAAAACACCGATACTGAGATCGGCTAGAACAAGGTGATAGCCAAAAGGAATTACTGAATAACTTAGTAAAATGGATATAACCGCTATAGAAGGTCCGATACTGAATAAACGAATATCCCCTCTAGAGGGAAGAAGATCCTCCTTGAAAAGTAGTTTAGTCCCATCTGCTAGAGCTTGAAGAATTCCCCAAGGCCCTGCGTATTCGGGTCCAATACGTTGTTGTATCCCCGCAGATATTTGTCTTTCTAACCACACAATAACTAGTACCCCTATTAGGATTCCCGATAAAGGAGTAAAAATAGGAACGAGCAGCCCTATGAGTCCATAAACCTCTTTTAAGGATTCCGATCTGGAAAAAGAATTGATAGCTTGTTGTACTTTTGTCGTATCAATTATCATTTCAACGATCAACTTCTCCCATAATAATATCTATACTACCTAGTATTGTCATAATATCAGCCAATTTCATTCTTTTAACTAGCTGAGGAAGAATTTGCAAATTGATAAACCCTGGCGGACGAATTTTCCATCTCCAAGGAAAAACACTCTGATCTCCTATCAGAAAAATTCCCAATTCCCCCTTCGGGGCTTCTACTCTCACATAAAGTTCTTGTTTCGACAATTCAAAAGTGGGCGAAGGTTTTTTACTAATGAATCGATAATCAAAATCATTCCATTCGTAATCCCTTGCTCTATCAAAACGCCGTACCTCTAAATTCTCATAAGGCCCCCCCGGAATTCGTTCCAGAGCTTGTTGAATAATTTTTATAGATTCCGTCATTTCACTAATTCGGACTAAATAACGAGCTAATGAATCTCCTTCTTTTTGCCATTGTACTTCCCAATCAAATTCGTCATAACACTCATAATGATCAACTTTACGAAGATCCCATGGAATTCCGGAAGCTCGTAGCATGGGTCCGGATAAGCCCCAATTTATTGCTTCCTCTCCACTAATAAAGCCCACTCCTTCAACTCGTTCCAAAAATATAGGATTCTGCGTAATAAGATTTTGATATTCACTAATCCCTGTTAGAAAATAATCACAGAAATCCAAACATTTATCGATCCAGCCATGAGGTAGATCGGCAGCTACTCCCCCGATACGGAAAAAATTGTGCATCATTCGCATACCGGTGGCAGCTTCGAATAGATCATATATCAACTCTCTCTCTCGAAAAATATAGAAGAAAGGGGTCTGCGCACCGATATCCGCCATAAAAGGGCCAAGCCATAACAAATGAGAAGCTATACGGCTCAATTCCAGCATAATGACTCTAATATAGCTGGCTCTTTTAGGTACTTGAATATTTCCCAACTGTTCCGGTGCATTTACCGTTATTGCCTCTGTAAACATAGTAGCTAAATAATCCCAACGTGTTACATAAGGCAGATATTGTATAATGGTTCGATTTTCTGCAATTTTTTCCATTCCTCTGTGTAAATAACCCAATACAGGTTCACAGTCAATAACATCTTCGCCATCAAGAGTAACAATGAGTCGAAGAACACCATGCATTGATGGGTGGTGAGGACCCATATTGACTATCATGAGATCTTGTCTTGTAGTTGGTACAGTCATATATTTTTCTCCGATTCATTATTCCATTAATTGCTGAAAACGAAGTTCATCAAAATGAATAAAATAATCTAATATAAATATAATAAATCAAATAATTTAAAACGAATTTCAAATTAACTTAACGAGTTTTTGGCTCGCGAATATCCAATAGATTTATTAATTCTTTATAACGTACTCTATTTTTCTTTGACAAATAAGCCAGTAGCCGTTGACGTTTTCCCAGAATTTTCTGGAGACCTCTCTGGGATAAATAATCTTTTCTGTGCAATTCTAAATGTGAAGTAAGTCTGCGTAGCCTGTTGGTGAAACTGAATATTTGAAATTCAACAGACCCCCTATTTTCCTCTTTTTCTTCTTGCGAAATAACCGAGATGAATGAATTTTTTACCATAATTCTTTGCCCCCTCCCTGTGTTTTTTATTTATTTTTTTTACAAATATGGATTTTAGCGATCTGTAATAATAATTCATTTTAATTTGTTATACACAATAAATATAAATTAATCTGGATTTATTCATATACTTCTTCTTTTTTTTTTTAATAAATCAATTTTAAAATTTTCGAATATAAATACAAAAAGAGGATAGATGTTCAATTTTGCACCCCAAAATTTGGATCTAAGATGAGAGGATTCCCCCAATTCATTTCTGATCTGATAAAATCATTGAATCAGTATCATGTACCATAATGTAACACTTGTTACATTATGGTACATGATCCATAAGAAGTGTATCATCAACTACGCGGATACATGTGTATTCTTAACATACTGAAACGACTACCATTATAGGTATCAAACCAATAGCGATTCATGCAAGCTAAATCTTCTAATCGATAATTTGGCCAAAGAAACAATTTGAACTTCATCAAATTTTTTGTATCTTTATCAAGATGCCGTCCTTTATTAAAAAATGGGACACAGTTACTTTCATTGTTACCATTGCAAAATACTGTATTTCTATCCCCAACATTTACATTCTTCGAATTTAAACAAATTCGAATTCTCAATTCTCTACGACGTTTAGGAGATAAAATATTTTCAAGAACAAGCCAATCATAATGATTTTTGTCTTTATTCCTAAAAAACCTTTGATGTCGTGCAATGGATTTATCAAGACCCCACCTAGTAACATTTCGTTTTTTCTTATTTCTTTTTATCTTATCAACATTGCTTTTTTCTTGGTATCCTCGATTAGTTTGGTACTTATTTTTATGTATCAGTGAAATAGCTAGGATTTGATACATAATAAATTTCTCATCCCAATTTATAGATATCCGATTTGGTTCAACAAGCAATGTTCCGTTTTTTAGTAATTTTGCAACAGTTAAAGTTTTCGCATTTGGCACTACATCCATACTCAGTTCGCCTCTTCTAATAGAGGCTATGGCAATTTTATTTGGGTTTTCCAATCTAAGCAGTAGACAAAATACTCTGATATTATTGATCATTTTTTCAGTCACAAGATCATCCCATTTTAATTGAAAACCATAAAACCTTTTCAGGAAAAAATCTAATTCCACTAGTACAGCGAGCATAGATGGCTTTTTCTTTTTGGTTTTTGTTTTGGGTTTTTGACTGTCTGATCCTCCCGCATTATCTTTTTTCTTTTCTTCTTTATCTTTTTTTTCTTGGTTTGATAAATCCGATCCCTGATTCCTCTTTTTTTGTGTCTCTGATTGAATATTTCCTTGTATTGGCTTCTTTTTTTTAGTTTCTAATTTGTTTTGATTAGAGAATATCTGCTGAAAGTCATTTTTTTGTTCTTCTTCGAGATTGTTTTGTGAACCAAGGTTATCATTTCCATTTAAATTTAAAGTAAGAGAATTTATTGGGATGATCCAAGGTTGCATCCTATATGCATCATAAAGTGACACTAATTCTGGGAAAAACCAATCATCCATATTAGATATAGGCTTATATTGTATTTCTTCATTCATTTTCATCCAGTTAAAGGAAGTTATTGTTGGATTGGCTAGGTTGATTTTTTTACGAATCAAGCTAGAAAAATAATCCTTCTTATCACTTTGCTCAATTATTTGATAATAATTAGCCAGAGTTTTTTTATTTGTTTTATAAACAGTGAGCTCATTTTCCATATTTGTCCAGCGCTTAATATTGATTTTTGTTTTAAAAGAAAAATCAAAAAAATTCCAATCAAAATATTTTCTATCCAAATTTCGATTCGTATCAGAATTTTCTATTAGATAATTATTAAGAGATATATCTACCGGCATATAAACATTTTTAGGATTAGACGTGTTGTAATTATCGAGAAACTCTTCGTCTTCGTTTCTTGATCTAAAAAAATAGGATTCCTTCTTATCTTTATAATGAAGCCAGTTATGGGCTAAACGATCATATTTGTAATTTTTCAATTTCTTTTTTTGATTCAGTATTGAATCCACTGCAAAATTTTTGTGTTTCTCGTAATGAATTAATTGGTCTTTTTCATCTAAATCAAAATTTGGTGATTTTTGAGTTTGACCTATACAACTTTGATGAATTTTTTTTTGCCATTTTTTCGCTAATAATCGAGACCAGCTAGTCTGAGATATAATGTATTGATAGGGATAATGTTTTAACGCGTTTTTCCATTGTCTTTTAAAGGAATTCTTTTGTCTTTTAAAGGAATTCTTTATTCTATCCTTAAGAAAAAGAAGTGTTCCCTGATATTGAAGTACAGATCTCAAGTGATTTGTGTTAAAACCTGAGGTTTGGGATAATTTGTAAAAAACATATGCCTGTGACAAGGAAGCTGGTTCAGAAAAAATAGGTGAATTTTTGTTACTAATATTAGTATTAGAAAATAATTTTTTTATAGTCGAAATAAAACGAATTGTATTTTGATTTGTTTCATCAATTCTTTCTTGATTTCTTTTTTCGGTGAAATTATTTTTCTCAAAAATTTTGTTTTTTAATTCAAGTAATTTAAGAAAGAGTTTTACAACGATTTTTATAATGTTTATTTTTTCTTGAATTTTTTTTTTAATAGATAAAAGAATCTCTATGTAAAGCCTTTCAATAAAAAATTTTAAAAAATAATAACATTTACGTTTTAATCGGGTACTTCTTCTTTTTAATATTTTTAATATATGCCAAATATCTTTCGGTGATTCTAATCTCTTATCATCACAACTCGTTTCATTAGGACTAATGTTTATATCAGGAATTTGTAATATTTTGTTCTTGTCTTTTTTGATTTTTTCGATTTGATTTCTAATTATATTTGTCCTATCGGACACATCCTTTATTTTTTTTACAGTCGGTGAAAAATTGATCCAATCCACGGATTTAATAGACGATTCATTAAAAATCTGATTACTTATTATATCATTTTCTTGATTTGTATTTATACTCGCTTCTTTTATTTCCAATAAAGGAATTGGACTTAGTTTTGGAGATTCTTTATTTAAAAATAGAAATATTTTTAAATAAAGAATCCTTTGTGTTTTTTCTTTTACAACTAAGAGTTTTTTTTTTATTTCTTTCAAAACAGGTTTAAAAAAGGAAGGTCGTTTTCGGGGAGAACCAAAAGGACGTTCAGCTTCCAGTCCCCAAATTGTTAAAAAACAAAAATCATCTCTTTTTCTCTTCTTTTTCATTGGATCTCTATGATCCAATTCTACTTTAGCTCCATGCCAAGGTTCCAGGCAGAAAGGAAATAAAATCTTTATCTGAATACCATCTGTTAACCAATCTTTCGGAAATTCATTTTCTGACAATTGAACACCATTATAAGTGCATTTAACATGCATTTCGTTATGCCACGCTTTCCAATCCTTGCGCCATTCGGGAATTTGAAATAATAACATACGGCCAACATTTTTAATTATTATTAATGAGGGTAATACGATATATTTTCTAAGAATCGATTGGGTTAGTAACAAACAACCTCGCAGTGGTTGAGCATAATCTATAGTATCCCACATTTCCGATATTCTTACCCGCTCATCCTCCGCTCTTTTTTCAACTTGTTTTCTTTTTTCTTTTGTTTCTTGCGTTTTAGAATTTTCAATTTTGGATTCCCTGACTTTTTTTATTCTTATCCAATTTCTGAAAAAAAAATTAAGTAGTTTGGAAATACCAAAATAAGAAAAAAAAGTTACGTCTCCTCTGTCCAAAAAAAGTGGGGAACGCACTCTTGGTTGAAACAAACCCAAAATAGCGGTTTTACTTCGTTGAGCGCGCGTGGATCCCATGATTAGATCTCGGTTATAATCCGATTGTAGTGCATAACGTGTCAAATATAGTTCCTCTGGCTCATCCTTCTTCTCTTCATCGTTATCCTGATTACTAGTATTCTCTGTAGTATTACTAGTATTCCCAATAGTAGTACCGGTGGAAGGAGTCGTCTTATCCTTCTCGTCCTCGTCCTCGTCCTCGGTCTCAGTATAAACTAGTACGTATTTTGATTTGCGGGAACGAATACTGGCCTCCGGTTTTGCTTTTTCTTCTCCTTCTTCTCCTTCTTCTCCTTCTTTTTCTTCTCCTTGTTTTTCTTCTCCTTGTTTTTCTTCTCCTTCTTTTTCTTTTTTTTCTTTTTTTTCTTTTTCTTCTTTTTCTTTTTCTTCTTTTTCTATCTTCAGTCGTTCTTCCACTTCGAACTCGTCAAGCAATTTGTATGACCATCGAGGAACCTTTTTTTCAATTTCATTTGTTTGATCATTAGGAATTTCATTATCAACTTTTGCTTCTTCTTCTTCTTCTTCAACTTTTGCTTCTTCTTCAAGGAATTCCTCTCCTAGTTCTCCTTCATCTTCATATAGCTGCTCTGCAAATTCATCAAAATCTTGAGTAAGGAAAACAAAAAGTTTATTTTCACAAATGTTTTTTTTAGAATCTTCCATTGAGGTGATTAAAAGACTATTCGTGGCTGAGTCTGAATCCACATTTTTTATTGTCCCGCGATGAGGTCCGTTCAAAAAAGGATCATACAATTTAGGTAAGCATTTTTGTTCAGTTTCATCATTGTATAAGTATAATCTAGTCCTTTTTTCGAGTATATCTGGATCAAAAGACTCTTTATATAGTGCTTTATCTAGTGCTTCGATTCGATTGGCAAATTCGTTGCTTAGATTGTTTCGTTTTTGCTCATTGGTATGGACCCAATTATTATATAGCTCTTCTTCGGATACTTTTCCTGTCGTCGTGCACAAAAACAACTTTTTGCGTATCATTTCAAAAAAGGTTAATAAACTCGGTGGATATGTAAAAGATATTCTTAGTTTTCCATCACTTACACACGTAGAAAAAAAATATTGTGACATTTCATCTCTTACAGCTGTTTCAAATTGATCATTTTTGATATATCGCAATGGACGATTCCATCGTTTATAGTCAAAAAGAAGAGTCACAAGAGGTTTTTCAAACCAGAAGGGGTCTTTCTTTTTATTTTTAAGTTTTTCTTTGAATTCCTCTTCTTCCTGTTTAGTCCCGAAAGTTTTTTCTTCTTCTATATCAGCTTCTTCTATATCAGCTTCTTCCCCTTTTTTTTGGGGGATATCTTTC